GATCTTATTTATTAATTCCCAGTTATGTGACTAAAGTTGACTAAGTTATGTGCGCGATACAAAGTTCATAATGCAGAACTCTTTTTGTTAGTTCGTCCTAGTGGCTCGGCTTTTACGAAAAAAAAAGTATTTTTTCAAATTGGAGATCAAGCTATCTATAATAATATGAATGAGACCTCAATTCTTCTGTTTGTTTGTTTGATCTAAAAAAGGAATAGAATTAAAAATATTCCGCGAAGGTCTGTAGTTGTAGAAGCTAAGGCTCTTTTTTTTATCATTCAATAAGCATCTTGGATTTCATAAAAATTGGGGGCAATATAATCCTTACGTAAAGGCCACCCTATCCAACTTTCGGGCATTAGGATCCGTTTCAGTCGTGGATGGCTATCATAAGTGATTCCTAACATATCATAAGATTCCCGTTCTTGAAAATCCGTACTTTTCCAAACCCAGAAAACAGATGGAATTCTAGGATTACTCCTGTGAGTAAATACTTTTATGCATACTTCTTCCGCTTGATTGACACCATATTCTATTCTCGTAAGATGATACACACTGGCTAAGAGGCCACCAGGTGCCACATCATAGGCACATTGCGAACGTAAATAATTGTAACCATATACATATAAAATTACAGCAATAGAATCCCAATCTTCGGGCTTTATTTGTAAAGTCTCTATTCCTTGGTAATCGAAGCCCAACGATCTATGAACCAGCCCCCGTTTGGCTAGCCAAACGGACAAAGTGCCCTGCATCTTTTTTATTTCCCCCACACTTTTTTATATAAAAAATTTTTAAATTATTTAACATTTACCATGAGTTTTAATTTATGAAGATTTTTTTCTTATTCTCTAAAATCCTCCCTAATTAACAAATTCGTTGGAAGATACTGGACTTTTGTATTTAAAAAATGTTTCAGCAGAGATCTCGGAAGTAGATGATGGTGCATAGAGTAATTCTTGATCATAATTTCCAGTATGCGGACTGCATACAACAAAAAACTTGTGATTGGTAGTAAAACACCGATTACCCTGTTGAGGTCTAATTCGATCCTTATAGATTTCTCTAGCTATTTTCTTACGAAGCTTTGTTATAGCGTCTATAACAGCCTCTGGTTTAGGTGGACAACCCGGCAAATAGACATCTACAGGAATTAGCTTATCAACTCCTCGAACAGTACTATAAGAATCGGTACTGAACATCCCCCCTGTAATTGTACAGGCTCCCATAGCAATAACATACTTTGGTTCAGGCATTTGTTCATATAATCTCACTAAAGAAGGAGCCATTTTCATTGTTACTGTACCTGCTGTTAAAATAAGGTCCGCCTGTCTCGGACTCGATCTTGGTACTAGCCCATAGCGATCGAAGTCAAATCGGGAGCCTATTAATGAGGCAAATTCAATGAAACAACAACTCGTACCATAAAGAAGCGGCCATAGGCTGGAAAGTCTTGACCAATTTGAAAGATCATTTAACGTAGTTGAAATAACTGAATTTTTTGTTGTTCGATCAAGTACGGGAAACTTAATGGAATTCATAATTGTTTCAATGGTTTTTTTTTTTTTTTTGTTGTACAAGTATTTGGGAAACGACCTAAGACCATTCCAATGCTCCTTTTCGCCATGCATAAACTAAACCAAGAATTAGGATAAGCACGAAAATGAAAGCTTCTATAAAAGCGGATACCCCCAGTACATCGAAACTCATTGCCCACGGATACAGAAAAACAGTTTCAACATCAAAAACAACAAAAACTAGAGCAAACATATAATAACGGATTCTAAATTGTAACCAAGCATCCCCGATCGGTTCTATACCTGATTCATAACTAGAAAGTTTCTCTGGCCCCTTCCTAATTGGAGATAAAACTCCGGAAATAAAAAATGCCAAAACAGGAATAGCACTTGATATTATTAAAAATGCCCAGAAAATATCATATTCATAAAGCAAAAACATAGACGAACTCCTATGAATGTGGAAAAAATACCCGCTTAGTCAATTCCAATCGGAGTGGATTAGGCAAGGGATATAGAACTCTTGAGTCAAAAAAAAAATTCAGGTTAATCTTTAATCTAAGAATTTATTTTCATTTGGTTGCTGCGGTAGACGTCTCATTTTAAGATTTATTAATTGTAATCTTATTTTCAGTACACTTAATTACTTAATTCTTAATTACTTAATATTTCCATGTTTCGATTACTAATACTTTCTAATATTATATTAATCATAATAATATTATATTATTAATATTATTAATAACTAGTAATTTTTTTTTGATTTCTGTTTATGAAATTTTGTTTATGTTTTATTAATTATAAAAAAAAATTTAGAAAAAAATCTGCATTTTTTTAATTATTATGTATCAAAAAATCCAGTAAGACTTTACCATACCATACGCATCTTACTTAGTATTAGATAGATTTAATTTGGGTTGAATTTAATTAGATTTATTTTTTGATTTTTAAACAAGGCCGTGTCAGAAAAAAAGTAACCAAGA